TTGCTCTTTGTTGTTCAAAATGAAGGGTTTCATTTTTGTAATTTTCTAATTGTTCCAAACTAGAAGAAGTAGCATTAATCAAATTGGCTTTTTCTCGTTCTATCTCAGAGTATCCGTTCATTCGATACTCATCTGCTTCCATTTCTACTTTCCGTAAACGAGACCGGGCTCTTTCTAGCTGTTCAATGGCCCCTCTACGTAATTCTTCCGAATTTCGAATAGTACTCAAAATCCTCTGTTTTCGATTATCTAATAAATCGTTTAATGAAAGTAGATTATCTTACCATTAATTTCACAACTTCCATGATCTCTTCCCGAACCAAACATGAATCTTTCGATTCATTTGGCTCTCACGCTCAATTTTTTATTTTATGGACATTCCCGTATATTTTTTTAATATAATGAGCCTATCCTCTCTATTTCTGTTTATATTCAAACATATCAAAACTGATACAAGAACAGAATATTAGGAGGACTCTTCCGACCAGACAAAAAATCTATAATTGTCAGCAAAGTTGTTTCTTTATTTGTTCTTTATTTCATTGAAAATATAGAAAATTGGAATTGATTTCCTTTTTTATTCAAATCCAAAATTCCCCCTTTTTATACATAACATAGGTTGCCGATTCGGCATTGGATAATATAATAAAGGGCAAGGCGCCCTTTCTTTATTCTAGTAAATGGTTCAAATCATTTTATCGATATGAGTGTTCTATATCGGAAAAATTATCAACTATTCTTTTTTAAACCATTTCGTTATTAACGTAGTGGTAGAAAGAGTACCATGTTGTGCCCGGACTTCAAACAGTTTAGCTTTAACCATGTTAATGGTCTCACATTATTGGTTGGTTGATAGAGAATCAAAGTTAACTTACCAATGAATAACGAAATGCTATGGTTCTTACATATGATTTATGAATTTACTCAGAAGGAATTCGTCGAGATTATGCACTTTTTTCCTATTTATCCTATAAAAATATAGAATAACATAAATAAAGTGCAGTCGGTTAGATCCAACCTATTCGTGAAATATACAACTCGCACACACTCCCTTTCCAAAAAAAATCAATACACCAAGCACTACACTTAGATTTATTGGATTTGTTGCTAAAATATCGGTATTAAACCTGAAACTCCCGGCGGATGGCCAGTGGCCTAAGGAAACGAAAGAATCGGTTACATTTTTCATATGCTCTCCTCTTATAGATAGGACTAAGAAAGAACAGAGTTCTTTTTGTATCACTTGACTCGCCCTTTTTTTATCGATTTCTTTTTCTTAATTTCCCGTTTTTTTTTAGGAATAAAGTATTGATATAATTCACAGAAGCAAATGGCAACGAGTTAATAAAATAAGAAAAAAGTAGGTAACGTACTTTTTTACATTTTCATTCTAGGATTAAATTAAACAAAAGGATTCGCAAATAAAAGCGCTAATGCCACGACCAGTCCATAAATTGTTAAAGCTTCCATAAAAGCTAGACTAAGTAATAAAGTACCTCGTATTTTTCCTTCTGCTTCTGGTTGTCTCGCAATACCTTCTACGGCTTGGCCTGCAGCAGTACCTTGACCAACTCCAGGTCCAATAGAAGCAAGCCCTACGGCCAATCCAGCAGCAATAACGGAAGCGGCAGAAATCAGTGGATTCATGATGATAGGTTCCTCGCACCAAAAAAAAATGGTTAATGATACAATCAACCAATGAATTATTACTTATTTGATCACAAAAATCTATTGAGTCGAAGTAACTAAAACTTCGAATAAAATAAAAAAATAATGAAATTAATATAGAAATATAGATAGAGATAACCCCTATATAACTAGTATATATCTAATATCACATATACATTTGTTTCTTTCATAACGTAAACCGCCCGCATTTTCTTTTTATATTGAATCGGATTCTAGAAGAATTTTTCGAAAAATATACAGGGGCTGTGGCTGGCCTTATAAACATTCCATATATCTAGTGGTGACCCCCACTAACCCATCCGCCATTTCGTAATATCGTCTATCTTTCCTCCTACAACTCTAGTCGTATATATATATGTATTTATATCTATTATGTTCCTCAACCAAGAACCAATCTTGAACTATGCATTGCCTCAATTGGGATAAGCTTAAAAATAAAGACTATTTCGAAAACTAATCAATGATGACCCTCCATGGATTCCCCTATATAAGCCGCGGCTAAAGTTGCAAAAATAAGAGCTTGAATACCGCTTGTAAATAATCCAAGAAACATGACAGGTATAGGAACCACTAAAGGTACTAAAGAAACAAGAACAACAACTACTAATTCATCAGCTAATATATTCCCGAAAAGTCGAAAACTAAGAGATAAAGGTTTTGTGAAATCTTCTAGGATGTTAATTGGTAAAAGTATTGGAGTTGGTTGAATGTATTTTCCGAAATAACCCAATCCTTTTTTGGTAAGACCCGCATAAAAATATGCTACTGACGTGAGTAAAGCTAAAGCAACAGTAGTATTTATATCATTTGTGGGGGCGGCTAGCTCCCCATGAGGTAACTGTATGATTTTCCAAGGTAAAAGGGCACCTGACCAATTCGAAACAAAAATAAATAGGAACATAGTTCCAATAAAGGGAACCCAAGGGCCATATTCTTCTCCAATCTGGGTTTTGCTCAAGTCTCGAATAAATTCAAGGACATATTCGAAGAAATTCTGACCGTCGGTCGGAATGGTTTGTGGATTCCGAACAGATATGATGACTGAACCTAATAAGATAGCAATTACGACCCAAGAAGTGATAAGTACTTGGGCATGAATTTGTAAACCTCCTATTTGCCAATATAAATGTTGGCCTACTTCTACACCTGATATATCGTATAACCCTTTGAGTGTTTTAATGGAACATGGTATAACATTCATATTGTCCTCTGACAGAAATCGAACTGAAAAAAAGAATTATTTTGATTCAACCATCCCTTTCTCGACTCATCTACTTTCATCATTAATCATATAGTTAGGATACCAAGAAATCACATAACATAATATCAATATCCCATTTTATCTCTTTTAAAAAATGAAAGACAAGATATAGTAACCGATCCAATAAATCAAAATAATTAACTAATCTTATTATTATTATTCTTAATCATAACATAATCAACGACTTCTTATATAGCTAGAACGGCCCTCACAAATTGCGGATACCAATTTGTTAAGAATCAATCGGATTGAAGCTATAGCGTCATCGTTGGCTGGAATCGAAATATCTGCGAGATCTGGGTCACAATTTGTATCGATTAAACAAATCGTCGGAATTCCCAAAATGACACATTCTCGAAGAGCTGTATATTCTTCTTGCTGATCAACGATTATTACAATATCGGGCAATTCAGTCATATATTTGATCCCGCCCAGATATGTTTGCAAAGTAGATAATTTTCTCTTCAACATTGCTGCATCTCTTTTAGAGAGACGGTTGAGTTTCCCCATCTTTTGTTCTGCTCTTAAGTCTCTGAACTTATGAAGTCTCGTTTCCGTAGTGGACCAATTAGTTAACATACCGCCGAGCCATTTTCTATTAACATAATGACATCGAGCCCTTATTGCAGCTGATGCTACTAAATCCGCTGCTTTATTTTTGGTACCAACAATTAAGAAGTTTTTTCCTCGACTTGCTGCATCAAAAACTAAATCGCAGGCTTCCGATAAAAAACGAGCAGTTCTAGTGAGATTTATAATATGAATACCTTTACGCTTTGCAGAGATGTAAGGGGCCATTCTAGGATTCCATTTCTTAGTACCATGACCAAAATGAACTCCTGCTTCCATCATCTCTTCCAAATGGATGTTCCAATATCTTCTTGTCATCTTTCCCACGCTTTCTTTTTTTTTTAACAAATAAACAAATAAATAATTGTTCCTACGGAACCTTCTGCCGGAATTGGCCGTTGATACACAGCCCAAACCATTTATTTTTTTTTATTACTTAACTTAATTTCTTCATTTTATTTAGTACCCAATCAATAACTAGTAAAGTAAAAAGAAAAATATCTCCTTAAGAATTATGAATTCGCTTAAATGATTTTTCTGGTGTGTCATAGAAATTGCTTGGGGCGCAAGAACAAAAAAATTCTCTATGGTGTAACAAAATATCTCTCATTTCCAACTCGAATAGATTTTTCTTTTTTATTTCCAAATGAATGTCTTGCTTTGAACGGTGCACTAATTTTTTGAATCCAGTACCGACAGGGATAATCCCCCCCAAAATAACATTTTCTTTCAGACCCTTCAACCAATCAATACGACCCCGTAGAGCAGCTTTTGCCAAAACTCTAGCAGTTTCTTGAAAACTTGCTTCGGATATGAAACTTTGAGTATTCAGAGAAGCCCTCGTTATTCCCAATAAAATTGCCCGATAACAGATTGCTTCGTCTAAAGCACGCCCTGCTCGTTCCGCTCGCAACAATCCGATTAGTTCTCCAGGTAAAAAAACATTAGACATTCCATCTTCTGAAACCAACACTTTTGATGTTACTTGCCGTACAATAATCTCTATATGTCTATTATGGATCTGTACCCCCTGGGATCGATAAACCTTTTGGATCTTATTAACCAAAGAGATACGACTTTGGGCTATGGTTAGTTCAGCTCCAATTAAGAATCCCCAAGGAATTCCAAGAACTCTTGGTATACGCTCGTTCCAACCTTCAACTCTCCTTTCAAGGTTCATCGATATTGAACCAATCGAGCGCACTTCTAAGATTTGTTCCACTTTTGGAAGACCTTGCGTTATGTCACCAGATCGGGATTTTTCATATATAAATGTAACTAATGTATCTCCTTCAGAAAGGGTTTCTCCATAATGTCCATGAACAGTCGCTCCTGGAGTGGCCAAATAAGGCTTAGCTGATCTTATAATTAAAGAGTCAACATGAACAATGAAAATTTGACCAGATTTTTGTATGTGTGGTCCATATTTAAATAGACATATATTTTCACAAATAAATTGTCCAATGCTAATTATTGTGGATGTCTCTTCACAATAATTGTAATGTAGAAAGCACCAATTCAAATGGGATGGATTCAAAATGATGTTATTGCATGGACTGGGATTATAAATCCTCCTATTTTCATCTATTAAACAGTATTTAAGTACTTCAAGTACTTGGAAAGTCTGTTTAAAATTGTCAAGTAGCCAATATTTGTTTAACAAGATCTGATTATGAGTTATTAAATGGTAAGATGAATAAAAGTTCACTATTTTAGGTACTATTGTACCTAAGGGACCCAACAAACCCCTAATTGGAGTTATGGGATTCGATTCTTTTGCCACATTGTTATATTTCGAACCGTTGAATGGACCAACTCGAAAACAATTGAATGATGACAAAATTCTCAAAGATTGGCCTTCCTTATTTCGATTCAACAACGTACCAATAGTTCCTTGATGCTGGGTAACTAATGGAATCTTCACTTTGGAATAAAAAGGATTGATATTGGTGCGATCTAATCCATTATCAGGAATCAATCCCGAACCTGCCGTATCGTACCTTTTTTCGGTATATGAAATAGTAGACTTGACTAATTCAATTCTTATGAAATCACGAATCAGATCATTTGCCCTTACTTCAACAAAGGAAGCATGAACCTCTTCCATAGAACCGTTTTTTTCTTGGTCCCAATTCAATACTAAGCAAGTCCGAACTAATTGAATACTTGTGTGATAAATTCCTCGAATTGACTTTCCATTTCCATAAAGGATATAATTGACAACTCTAAGCTGGACATTTTCTTTTTCCTGCAAGAGATCTTGAGGGAAAAGTTTTGCTAAATTTATCCCATCAGCTATTTCATATGTAACTACGGGTCGAACCAAAACAAAATACTTTTTTTTGATAGGTGTGATCCGTTGGACATAGATCCAATTTTTGGATTTTGTTTTTGATTCCTTAGCATTTTTTTTTTCCGTTCCTGGTGGTATCAAAATGCCACTGTGTCTGGATATCTTATCTGTCTCTCCGGGAAAATGAATATCTCCAGAAAAGATTTTCAGTTCAATACTTTTTTTTTTTCTCTCCACTCGGACTAATCCACCTACTCGGCTTCTTGTATTTGTATTTAAAGCGAGTTGTGTATCTACTCCAATGATACTATTGTTCCGGACCATTATAGACGAAGATCCGGGTAAGATATGCACCTCTTCGGGAATAAAAAAAAACCGATCCACTTTCATTTGGTATTTCGGACTCAATTCTTTTGCTCCTCGATACTCAATCAAATCTTCTTTTTTGACTATTGAATCCACCTCCGCGGTCCAATATTTAGTAATTCCCGAACTCTTTCTTCTGTATCGTGGATCATCAAAATAAGCAAGAATACTATTTCTACGTAAAATACCATTTATGGGTATTTCAATCGAAATACCAAAAGAGGGTATTAATTCTTTCTCTCGTTCTTGATCGTATTGTAATGGGATGAGAAATCTATTTCTTCGTCTTTTCGCCAAGAAATCAGAATTCTCTTGGAGAATCGAAGGGTATATGAAATTCCAATGACCATTGGATATAATTCGATCAAGTCTTGAATAATCAAGAATTTCCCTATATTTTTTACGAGTACCAGAAGGATCCAACAATTTATGTCTTACTCGATCCTTAGTAATTGAGAGGTCAGAGCTATATCTTTCGTCGACAGAAAAAGAATGAACATTCATTTGATCTTGATCCTTATGAAGCGAAAAAGACACTATACTGGATCTGCACGGACCCCCCGCTAATATCCATAAATGACTTGTTTTTGGTAATAGATGAACATTACTATATGTATATTCAGGTGCGTGGTAGACATCAGTACTCCAGTGCATTTCTCCCTCTGATTCAGAATAAATATGTTTTCGAACCCTCTCTTTAAAATGAAAAGTAGACGTTCCGGCACGAATCTCGGCAATCACTTGTTCAGATTCTACATATTGATCATTTTGAACTAAAATCAAACTTTTTGGTGGAATATTCACACTATGTATAATATCCCGACTCTCAATAGTTACATACAAGTCTATAGAACATAGAAAAGCAGGATGCCCATGACGGGTACGTGTGGGATGAACCAAATACTCATTGAACTTTATTTTTCCATTAGAAGGAGCTCGTACATGTTCGGCAGTACCGCCTGTGAATACTCCACCCGTATGAAAAGTTCTTAATGTTAGTTGAGTCCCCGGTTCCCCAATTGATTGACCCGCAATAATACCTATGGCTTCCCCCAACTCAACCAGGTCGCCGTGAGTGGGGCTTCTGCCATAACATAATTGACAGATCCAAGATGTATTCCTGCAAGTAAAAGGGGTTCGAATATATATTGGTTGTGCTCGAAAGGTTATGAATCGATTGGCAAGTCCAATCCCAATATCTTGATTTCGAGCGGCAATGCATCGTATCCCCATATATATATCGTTTGCTAATACACGACCAATTAGGGTTTGAACAAAAATTTTTTCTGTCACCCCGTTTCGAGGACTCACGGAAATAGCT